GAATAAAATTTTTTCTTTATTAATGACTATATAGAAATAAATGACTATATAGAAATAGAAGTAGAAGACAAAAAGAATAATAAATCTAACAAGGGGATTATGATATATCTATTTGATTTTTAAAGATTAATAAGTCCATTTATTTAGTTTGGCGTTTCTTGTACCTATTTTTTGATTCTATTTCTATTAGGTTGTATATTAGTATTAGATATATATTTACTTAAAGATACTTAGTATAATTAGATAATATATATAATAATAGAAATAATAAAAATACAAGATATTTTTAGATATCTTTAGAATTCAGAATATAACAATAACAGGTACAAATATTAAATTGAGGTACCCATTTTATGACAACTTTCAATAACTTACCCTCTATTTTTGTGCCTTTAGTAGGCCTAGTCTTTCCGGCAATTGCAATGGCTTCTTTATTTCTTCATATTCAAAAAAATAAGATTTTTTAGATCGGATGAGACCTAATCGTATCACTCCTTTTTTGATTTTAAAAACTTCGATTCGATAAGACCCATTTGGTAGAATATTGTATAACACATAGATTCCTACAAACATAAATAAAAAAAGCTCTTATGCATGTGTAAATGTATTATATGAGTCAAAAAATTTGCGCTCTTTTGAAAAATGGATCATCATCGGGCCGATGTATGAAATTCAAGTCAATGTATTTATTTGTATGTATATAGCTATCGGGGATCATATAAAGGAAGGAGATGTTATTATTTTAGATATAAAAAATTCTATGAATTACTCCTGAGGTAAAGATTCACAACAAAATAGTTGATGAGAGTTACTTTGAAAACAAAAAAAGGAAAGTCATATTTTCTCAATTCCAAAAAATTGTATAACTGGATCTAATATATATGAGTTGGCGATCAGAATCTATATGGATAGAATTTATAACGGGGTCTCGAAAAACAAGTAATTTCTGCTGGGCCTTTATCCTATTTTTAGGTTCATTAGGATTCTTATTGGTTGGAACTTCCAGTTATCTTGGTAGAAATGTTATATCGTTATTTCCGTCTCAGCAAATCATTTTTTTTCCACAAGGGATTGTGATGTCTTTCTATGGTATCGCAGGTCTCTTTATTAGTTGCTATTTGTGGTGCACTATTTTGTGGAATGTGGGTAGTGGTTATGATCTTTTCGACCGAAAAGCAGGAATAGTGCGTATTTTTCGTTGGGGATTTCCTGGAAAAAGTCGTCGCATCTTTTTACGATTCCTTATGAAAGATATTCAGTCCATCAGAATAGAAGTTAAAGAGGGTGTTTCTGCTCGGCGTGTCCTTTATATGGAAATTCGAGGTCAAGGGGCTATTCCTTTAATTCGTACTGATGAGAATTTTACTACACGAGAAATTGAGCAAAAAGCTGCTGAATTGGCTTATTTCTTGCGTGTACCAATTGAAGTATTTTGAAATGAATGAATTTTAAAAGACTAAATGCTTTGGCAGTAGAAAGAAAAAACAAAAGAATTTCTTTCTTTTTTTTGTCAATTAAACATTCATCTATTCTTTTATGCTCGTTTTTTTTTTGATATATTTGATAGAAAGTTTCTTCATCTCGAAATTAGTATTGACCGAAAAAAGGGAGAATAACATCCTGGAAACCCAATTTTTTCTTGATTCAAATTGGAAGTGTATTCTGAGTCTATTTCTTTATTCTTTCTAGATTCAAAGCAAAGACTAAGTATTAAATCAAAAGAAAAAGAGAAAATGGATTCATAGGTTCAATACATTCTATTCGAATTAGAATAGAAACTCATGCTCGATAGAAATATTAGATCTAATAGAATCAACAACTGAGGTAGGTTCATTAACAATTCACAGATTCAAAATGGCAAAAAAGAAAGCATTCATTCCTTTTTTTTATTTTACATCTATAGTCTTTTTGCCCTGGTTGATCTCTCTCTGCTGTAATAAAAGTTTGAAAACTTGGATTACTAATTGGTGGAATACTAGACAATGCGAAACTTTTTTGAATGATATTCAAGAAAAAAGTGTTCTAGAAAAATTCATACAATTAGAGAACCTATTCCAGCTCGATGAAATGATAAAGGAATACCCAGAAACCGATTTACAACAATTTCGTCTAGGAATCCACAAAGAAACGATCCAATTCATCAAGATACACAATGAGTATCGTATCCATACAATCTTGCACTTCTCGACAAATCTAATATCTTTCGTTATTCTAAGTGGTTATTCCTTTTTGGGTAAGGAAAAGCTTTTTATTCTAAATTCTTGGGTTCAAGAATTCCTATATAATTTAAGTGATACAATTAAAGCTTTTTCGATTCTTTTATTAACTGATTTATGTATCGGATTTCATTCGCCTCACGGTTGGGAACTAATGATTGGTTATATTTACAAAGATTTTGGGTTTGCTCATTATGAGCAAATTTTATCTGGTCTAGTTTCTACCTTTCCAGTCATTCTTGATACAATTTTTAAATATTGGATCTTTCGTTATTTAAATCGTGTATCTCCGTCACTTGTAGTGATTTATCATGCAATAAATGACTAAAAAATGATTCACTGATCCAATTTCTAATCTTTCATACCTTATACATCATAACCAAATCAAAGTCGTATTTACTTTACTCTTTTTACCCAGGAGGGGATTCCTTGTATATTTCAAAAAAAAAAATTTATTTTTTTCAGTAAATGTAAATAGCAGAATTGTGGCTAGGGAAGTATATTATCGACCTACCTAACTTTATTGTAGAAATTTTCGGGATAAATGATTGGACCATGCAAACTAGAAATACCTTTTCTTGGATAAGGGAAGAGATTACTCGCTCCATATCTGTCTCACTCATGATATATATAATAACTTGGGCATCCATTTCAAGTGCATATCCGATTTTTGCCCAGCAGAATTATGAAAATCCACGAGAGGCAACTGGGCGTATTGTATGTGCCAATTGCCATTTAGCTAATAAGCCCGTGGATATTGAGGTTCCACAAACGGTACTTCCTGATACTGTATTTGAAGCAGTTGTTAAAATTCCTTATGATATGCAACTAAAGCAAGTTCTAGCTAATGGTAAAAAAGGAGCTTTGAATGTGGGAGCTGTTCTTATTTTACCCGAGGGGTTTGAATTAGCCCCTCCCGATCGTATTTCACCCGAGATGAAAGAAAAGATAGGAAATCTGTCTTTTCAGAATTATCGCCCCAATAAAAAAAATATTCTTGTGGTAGGTCCTGTTCCTGGTCAAAAATATAGTGAAATAACCTTTCCTATTCTTGCCCCAGACCCTGCTACTAATAAAGATGTTCACTTCTTAAAATATCCTATATACGTAGGTGGAAACAGGGGAAGGGGTCAGATTTATCCTGATGGTAGCAAAAGTAACAATACAGTTTATAATGCTACGGCAGGAGGGCTAATAAGCAAAATCTTACGAAAAGAAAAAGGGGGATACGAAATAACCATAGTGGATGCATCGAATGGACGCCAAGTGATTGATATTATCCCTCGAGGCCTAGAACTTCTTGTTTCAGAGGGCGAATCCATTAAACTCGATCAACCATTAACGAGTAATCCCAATGTAGGTGGATTTGGTCAGGGGGATGCGGAAATAGTACTTCAAGATCCATTACGTGTCCAAGGCCTTTTGTTCTTCTTAGGATCGGTTGTTTTGGCACAAATCTTTTTGGTTCTTAAAAAGAAACAGTTTGAGAAGGTTCAATTATCCGAAATGAATTTTTAGATCTGTCTATTTAGCTTTATCAAATTCGTAAAAAAGAACCAAAAAAATTATTGTTCCCAATTTGGTCTGGTCAACAAAATTCTGAAAAGCCTTTTGCCTCTTTTTAGATTTTCTATTCCTTTTCGACCAGATGTCAGGAATTACTTGTATCATAGTCCTAATCTTAATATGTATATTGAGAAGAATTCACTTTACCCCTTTTTTTTTTAATACAAATTTGAAAAATGGGAAGGGGGTGTGATGTAACTCTGTCGTTATTGACCAATTGATAGAATGTATCAATCATCAAGAGTTTGTTCTATTAGAATGGAAAAATTTGACTAGATACTAAAATAAGATAAGGAACGTAAGCGCAGAAAAAAAGGGAACCATAAATCGGCGAAACAACAAGTTTTAGGGACTATAGGGAGTATTTTTTGTCTTGCTAGTCTTCGACACAAGAAAAGGATGTCTAAAATTCCTTTTCTTGTGTCGATCTTGTCCTTCTTGATTCCATTCGTTAAAAACTCCTATTCTTAGTTTACATATATATTACTGTTTCTATATATATAACGTTTTAATATATATATATATATTAATTAATAGTATAATATAATTATTAATTATATAGTATAATAGTAGTTACTTTTTTTAGTTTTCTTTTTTTTTGATTTCAATTTTGATGAAATACTAAATAAATAAAAAAATAAGAAAAAACTTCTATTAGTATAGACAAAATTTTAATGATAGATCTAATGATAAAAAATATTGTGTCAGCCGGGGAAGCAGGAAAAGGAAATGAAGTTATTCCCCTTTTTTATTCTATCTTTGAAAGGTTAAAAATACTATACGTTCGTAATCTACTAATTTAATTTAGTTCCTTTTTCAAAAAGAAGATAAAAAATTGTTCTGATTATTAGCAGTTCAACGGGACCCCCTCGAATCAGACAAAGAAGGAAGAGTTGGGCCCCGTTGAGTTCTTATGTTTTCACGTCTATAACTCAGTTCATCCAATTTTTACAGGGATGAACCTAATCCTGAATATGAACCATAAAAGAAAATACCTATTAAACCTATCACAGGAATACCAGCTACAGTACCTATTACCCAAAGAGGAATCCTTCCAGTAGTATCAGCCATTTATCCCGCTTCCCTCCGCATTTCATCGAGTGGTCATGCTAGAAACATAAACAGTCAGAGATAATTATGATATATAATCCATCCGAATGGGATAAGAAAATTACTACTCTTTCTTTTTTATTTTCTTATTTTACGCGCTTTTCTTAA